ATAGGTTTTATTATCCTACATGTTCCATTAGTAACACTCCCTTGATACTTTCCAAGGGTGTCACTGCATATTTTATTTTGCTTGTGCTTAATGTTTCCCGATTCTACTAGAAATCATATACGAACTTGTTATAGATGTATTTATTGGATTGGTTCATCAATAGTGTTGGGTCAGAATCCCCCCCCTTTTTTTTTGACTCTGCACCATTGATTCCACTATTATTAGTGAGCAATAATGGAATAATTCCTTCATATTCATAGAGATAGGGGACATAATTCACATGGATATAGTAAGTCTCGCTTGGGCTGCTTTAATGGTAGTCTTTACATTTTCCCTTTCGCTCGTAGTATGGGGAAGAAGTGGACTCTAAGGGTACTACTAATTGAGTTGAGGAATCAAATCAAACTGTATCAATTGTTTTATAAATCATTCTCGTTTTTAACTTTAACTATTGAGAAAATATTAATTTAAAAATAGTAATGAAATTTAAATAAAAATATCTTTATTTCGAAATTCCATTGGATTCTGGTGGAATAATGTATTATATGAATAATACCCTTTCAATCAAACAGATATTTCAATGATTCCCATGTTCGTATTTCGAAAGTAAAGGGGATACAAATGATAGGAAATTTCTTCCAACCGAATTCTTACTAAATTTTCTATTTTGGTGAACCGGCTCTTACCAGAATTATATATGGACAACGAGGAACAACGGACCCTTTTTATTTGTTTCCCTCTTTACTGTTCAAAGAGAAAGTCGTTCTGTTATTAAGTGGATACGCACTTTCTATGGGAAACAACATAGACATAGCGATTGTCCGACGGGATACTACGCATAATAAGATCTTGCCTTGGGCAAGTCACATATTGCGCATTTACTTTATTATTGTATAAATTGGATTTATGCTTTATCAACTCGTTTCATATCATGGTTCAAACGTTACAAATCGATGAGGTTTACTACTCCTTTTCGAAATCCGAAGAAGTTCCCATAGAACTCCTTGAATCATCTGTCAACGGCTCAATCAATTACTTCTTCGGAATGCGAAAAAACAAAAAAAAAAGATTACTTGGTTTTTTTTATTAATATATGCCTATACCATTTTTCCTTCATTGATTTGATTCTTTCGATGGATACCGGGATTCATATTGGAAATAATCAGAAATCTAGGAATTAGAACCGTAAGAGTTGCCTCTCGATTTTTTGATTGGAATCAATACAAATCAAATAGATGAAGCAAAGAAATAGAATTGGGGTGCTATGTACATTACATATATGTAATTGATATCTACATATATGAATATGAAGATACATATTTTAGATTGATCTATATTAAGCCTCTATCTTTATACAGTACAACTTTATACACTACAATAACAGTAAGAAATAGTATGGTAGAAAGAAATATATGAATCTTTCTACCATACTATCGGATCTCATAGAATACTGCTGATTCTAGTCCCATTTAAGACGCGAAATTGGAATCCTTTTGATTTTCTTTCTTCAATCATTGATAAGAACTAAGGAGTCAAGTTTCATTCAAATTAATCATTTTGACTGACTGTTTTTACGTAAATGATAAGTAAAAAAGCAGTAGGAACTAGAATGAACAGTGCAGTAGCAATAAATGCGAGAATATTTACTTCCATAATCTCATCGTTTCGTTTTTTTTACTTCGCAATAACTCGGGATTTAATCCCATAGAGATGAGAAATCTTTCACCTGTAAATTCAATGGGATGAATTATATCTCGATGATATTGAATCAGATCAATATCATGAATAACAATATCTGAGCTATCAAATCGATTCATCGTCGAGAATTGAATAGTATAACATAGAGGATCTTTTATCCATACCGAATCCAAAATTGGATTCTTGATCTAATCTAATCAAGAATTCCTTTATTTATCATTCTTTTCCATTCTTTCTTTCTTTTCTATAACCTACCACCTTCCTTGTACAATCATCTGATGAAGTATCATCTGACCGTTTTTCCACTTCCATTGGTTACAAACCCAAACAAACAATAGAAGTAAAATGTAAAAAAAGACTGAGTTAAGTTCTAAACTCCGTTTTTTTAATGATCTAATTTTCTTGGAAGACAAAGAAGTGTGATAAAGATGAGTCCCAGTCTAAAAGATCTAATATTCCATCAAATTCACTATTTTAGAATTTGTTCTTTTTTCGATGGGATCTTTACCTTAGAAAGGAAAAAAAATGATTCATTCCCTTGCTAAGAGAGGCGGGATCCTTGTTTGATCTTTCTTTTATTAATATCCTCTTTCCTTGGATTAGGACTGGGACGCATATATCAAAAGTTCAGTGTGCAATTTGAATGAGATAAATTGTTTCAAATTCAAATTAGTAACTGAGATTACACACAATCGGAACCAGAAAAAGAGATAGGTTTAATCTGAAAAGTATTCTATCAGGGTAACTATGTTAAATTCATTTTGTAGCGTACAAGAAATGAATTCCATTTGTGTATGTGCTT